TCGCCTGCGAAAATTTGGATTTTTTGAATTGAGAAATTTTTGCCAATCCTATGTGATAATAAACGATATGATAATAAAAAGAAAAGACAAATAAAGATTCATTAGAACCTTATACCAAAACAACATTATCGAGTTAGATACGGATAGCAAAAATTGTCTATTAAGAATACAAATTTCTAATAGATCACAATAGATTCTATGAAATATCAAAAAATCCCGCGATTCTATTATATTATTCATTAAACATATGTATTTTATTGTATATTATTTATTGGTTAAATATTTTTGAATCGATTCATTCGCGAGGAGCCGTATGAGGTGAAAATCTCATGTACGGTTCTGTAATAGAGATGGAATTGAGAAACAACCATCAACTATAACCCACAAAGAACAAAATTCCGTAAACAACATAGAGGAAGAATGAAAGGAAGATCCTATCGAGGTAATAAGATTTGCTTCGGAAAATATGCTCTTCAGGCACTTGAGCCCGCTTGGATCACATCTAGACAAATAGAAGCGGGGCGGCGAGCAATGTCACGAAATGTCCGCCGGGGTGGACAAATATGGGTACGCATATTTCCAGATAAACCCGTTACAGTAAGACCTACTGAAACGCGTATGGGTTCGGGAAAAGGATCTCCCGAATATTGGGTAGCTGTCGTAAAACCCGGCAAAATACTTTATGAAATGGGCGGGGTCGCAGAAAATATAGCTAGAAAGGCTATTTCAATAGCAGCATCCAAAATGCCTATACGAACTCAATTCATTATTTCAGAATAATCATTAGAACGAAAGAGGTCTTTAGTATGAAAAAAATGGCAATTGTGGGTTTCTTTTTTTTTTTTGAACACAGAATATTTTTTTTACTTCACCTTTTTGACTGAAAGATAAAAAAATGATATGATTCAACCTCAAACCCTTTTAAATGTAGCCGATAATAGCGGAGCCCGTAAATTGATGTGTATTCGAATCATAGGAGCTAGTAATCGACGGTATGCTTATATTGGTGACATTGTTGTTGCTGTAATCAAAGAAGCAGTACCAAATACGCCTTTAGAAAGATCGGAAGTCATCAGAGCTGTAATTGTACGTACTCGTAAAGCACTCAAACGTAGCAACGGTATAATAATACAGTATGATGATAATGCTGCGGTTATCGTTGATCAAGAAGGAAATCCAAAAGGAACTCGAATTTTTTGCGCAATAGCCCGGGAATTGAGACAGTTCAATTTCACTAAAATAGTTTCATTAGCACCCGAGGTATTATAATACGAGATCGTGATATCGATATATTATTTATGAATTGAATGAGTATGAATGAAATAGATTAATTAGATTAATTAATCTATTTTATTTCACATATATACCCTGTGTAATAATTATTTTATATTTTAAATATTAAAAGTATATAAAATATATAATAATTATTTTGCATTAGTTCATTTTCTAATATTCTATATATAGAGTATTCTATATATAGAATATTCTAAATATAGGGTATTCTATATTTAGAGTATCCTATACATATTTACATTATTCTATTAGAATAATATTTTCTATATATAGAGTATTATTATATTCTTATATTCAATACAATATTAGATTCAATATTAGATATTTTATTGAATCCAAAAATAAAAAAATGGAAAAATGGGAGCACGTTGATTATATCGAAAGTAAGGAGCAAGAATCATTTTCGTTTATCGTGGGTAAAGATACCATCGCTGATATACTAACCTCAATATGCAATGCTGACAGGAATAGAAAAAGAACAGTTCAAATACCGCTTACTAATATCACCGAAAACATTGTGAAAATCCTTTTACGAGAGGGTTTTGTTGAAAACGTCAGAAAACATAGGGAAAGCAACAAATACTTTTTAGTTTTAACTCTACGGTATAGAAGAAATAGGAAAGGATCATATAAAACTTTTTTAAATTTAAAACGGATCAGTACACCTGGTCTACGAATCTATTCTAACTATCAACGAATTCCTAGAATTTTAGGAGGGATGGGGATTGTAATTCTTTCTACTTCTAGAGGTATAATGACAGATCGAGAGGCGCGATTAGAAAGAATCGGCGGAGAAGTTTTATGTTATATATGGTAATTTTTTGAATATCCGAACTATATGAGAACCTTGTATCCATTTTTGTGAAAAGAGAGAGAAAACATAGATTTCAAATATTACTTCTCATTCATTAGTGAATGCGTGAAGTTAACTAGAATAATAGAAAAAAAAAGAATTCATGAAGAGTGAATATAGAATGAAAATAAGATTCTAGGCTATGATTCCAAAAAAATTCGATGTACTCATATTTTATATGTATACGATCGGGAAAGTAAAAAAAGGAAGTATAAGTCACTTAATTTAATTAGACTGTTTTTCAACTTCAACATTCTTTTTTGTTTGAGGGGGCACAATTCGAAGTTAAAAATGTAAGGAAACCTTATTTTCTTCCTATAAAAATAGAATAGATTCAGAATTAAGTTAAGGAGT